GTTTTCTTTATTATTGATAGGAATTCTCTTGTTAAGACCCTACTTAACTAATCAATTAAAACCTGAGATTCATATGAGAACCACGATAATTCAATGAAACCTTCAAAGTTCACTGAGTGAGAACCATTGGATCATCACTTATTTAATCAAAAAAATGGCTATGCCGAAAAATATTTTGATTTATTAAAGTTTATAAGATAGAACGGAAAGAAGTCCGGCTACGAGGTCTGAGTATTAAGTATGAATCATAGTTCGAATACTTTATGATCTATTTGATCTATTTCGTGCTCCAGATACTCGAATGAATATCCGACGAAGTAAAACCATCTTGATAAAGATGACAGACACCATTCTCTGTACTATCCATAGGGTCAATTCTAACAAGTCACACACTCATATTCCGGAAATATACAATGCAGAAAAAAATTTCGCGGTCGAACTACCAAAGGAGAATAGGCTAAAATTTTTAGACCTACATACTTTACTTTTTTGTATCGAGCTAAAAGCTAGGACTTCAAGATTCTTCTCAGTCTAATTCACTGAAATTCCATCCAGTAGAACAGAAGAATTATAAATCTCCAAAATAATAGATAGGAATACCGCAAATAGAGCCATTGCAACACCCATCAAAGGGGTCGTTCCCCATCCAGGAGCTACTTTACCATATTCGGAATTCAATGGTTTCAATAACTTCCCTACAGTAGTGCTTCTTGGACCAGATCTAGAACTATCCTCAACAGTTTGTGTAGCCATAAATCTTATTTTGTATTCATTACGATCTGTTGACTTTGTATACCATTCCGTTGTAAATAAACGATCTTAGCATAGATCCATTGTGGTCTTTCAATTCTATAATAATGGAAACAGCAACCCTAGTCGCCATCTTTATATCTGGGTTACTTGTAAGTTTTACTGGGTATGCTCTATATACTGCCTTTGGGCAACCCTCTCAACAACTAAGAGATCCATTCGAGGAACACGGGGACTAGTTGACGTAATCAGCCTCCAAATATTTGGAGGCTGATTACGTCAATGAAGATAATGAAAAATTATTTCATTTTTTAGTTTCAATTTTAGGTGGTTCCCGAAAAAAAATAGCGAAAAAAATTATCCCTAAAGTGGATACTAAGAGAAATGTATAAACCAATGCTTCCATAAATTTGATCGTGGTTTACAATTATAGCTTTCATATCTGTTTTGTTTACTTGGGAGTATCCCTCTGGATAAAGAAAGAAAGAAAAAGAGTCAAAGAAACAGCAGCGATTTAAATCAAGATTCCTACAGTACCCTACCTATTAAATTAAATCGCAAACAGAAACTAGAAGAAAAAAAGCAATGTTGCATCAGACTGCTTGTCTTTTTGTCGTTGTATCTCCAAGTTTTTGGAATGCCCCAAATTCCAGTTGAGCATCCAAATCTGGGTCAATACCAGCAAAAACATCTCTAAAGAGGGTTCTAGCACCATGCCAAATGTGTCCAAAGAAGAAAAGTAGAGCAAACGAAGCATGCCCAAAAGTAAACCAACCTCTCGGACTGCTACGAAAAACACCATCGGATTTCAAAGTAGCACGATCTAATTCAAAAATCTCCCCCAATTGAGCCCGTCTAGCATATTTTTTCACAGTTGCGGGATCACTATAACTCACTCCATTGAGTTCGCCACCATAAAACTCAACAGTTACACCTACTTGTTCGACACTATATTTTGATTCTGCTCTTCTAAACGGGACGTCGGCTCTAACAATTCCGTCTCCGTCTACCAAAACAACCGGAAATGTTTCAAAAAAAGTAGGCATACGGCGTACAAAAAGTTCACGCCCTTCTTTATTTCTAAAGACGGGGTGTCCTAACCATCCAACAGCTATTCCATCCCCATTGTCCATTGAACCCGCTCGGAATAACCCCCCTTTTGCTGGATTATTACCAATATAATCATAAAAAGCTAATTTTTCAGGAATTTTAGACCAAGCTTCTGATACACTTTGATTTTCAGCCAATCCAGCACTAACTCTTCGATATATTTCTTGTTGAAAGTATCCCTGATCCCATTGATAACGAGTAGGACCAAATAATTCGATGGGAGTAGTTGCAGAACCATACCACATAGTTCCAGCAACAACAAAAGCTGCAAAAAAGACAGCAGCAATACTACTGGAAAGGACGGTTTCAATATTGCCCATACGTAATCCTTTGTATAGACGTTGAGGCGGACGAACACTCAGATGGAATAGGCCCGCTAATATACCCAATGTTCCTGCTGCAATATGATGAGAGGCTATTCCTCCCGGAACAAAAGGGTCAAAACCCTCCACGCCCCACGCCGGGTTTACGGGTTGGACCTTTCCGGTTAGTCCATAAGGGTCGGATACCCATATTCCAGGACCATATAATCCTGTTACATGAAATGCGCCAAAACCAAAGCAAGCCACTCCTGAAAGAAATAAATGAATTCCAAAAATCTTGGGCAAATCCAAAGAAGGTTTTCCTGTACGTTCATCACAAAAAATTTCTAGATCCCAATATACCCAATGCCAAATAGCTGCCAAGAAGCACAAGCCAGAAAACACGATATGTGCTGCGGCTACCCCTTCGTAACTCCAAAGACCCGGATTCGTTATAGTCCCTCCTGTAATATTCCAACCGCCCCACGAATTGGTTATTCCTAAACGAGTCATGAAAGGTATAACGAACATACCTTGTCTCCACATTGGATCAAGAACCGGATCGGAGGGATCAAACACTGCTAATTCATATAGAGCCATCGAACCGGCCCAACCAGCAACCAGAGCAGTATGCATTATATGAACAGAAAGCAAACGGCCGGGATCATTCAATACAACAGTATGGACACGATACCAAGGCAAACCCATGGAAATACCCCTTTATCAACGAAAAATAGACACTATGTAACTTTATTGCATTGGAAAAAACTATGCTACGGACCCCCCTTTTTTTAGGTAATTTTTTCGGAGAAAGGATTAATATTTGTTCTATTCTATTAGTAATAATGGAACAATTCGATTCATAGGAAAAAAGGGAAGCGGATCTATTGTATATCCGATAAGTACCAATACGCAATGGGGGTTAATCCTATTTTATATGAACCAAGATAGCTATTGTTGTTCATCATTCAGAAGCCAGTTCGTAAAAAATTTCCTTTATTTTTATTCATTCTCTCTTACTTTACTTTTATTTTATATTTTATTTTAGCTTATTCAACTTATGTATTAAAGATGATTAATTTTAATATGATTAATTTACTAAAGTAGGAAAAACAGATAATATTATTAAAAAACGAACCCCCAGTCTTACGTTTCCACATCAAAGTGAAATAGAGAACTTCATTCTCTTTTTTTTCATTTCATGCCTATTGGCGTTCCAAAAGTACCTTTTCGAAGTCCTGGAGAAGGAGATACATCTTGGGTTGACATATAGTGCGACTTGTCAGATATATTGGGCTATATGGGATTTCCCCATTTTCTCCCTCGATCGAGATATCCTCTGTTTCGCCCAAAAAGATTGATTGAATTATCAAAAATTTGTAACGCGAAGCGAAAAAAAAAAGTAGAATTAAATGCAGGGAGTATTTAGATTGATATTAGATTATCAAAATTTTTTTATGGTTTACGTGATCGGACTAATAAAATGAAGTATCCAGGCTCCGTTTAGCAAAAACCCAATTGATAATTAATATATAAGATTTTTAAAATTACTACTTATATGATATGCAAAATTATGAGAAAAAATTCTATTAAAAAAGAAAAAAATTGAAACAGGGTGATCTAAAACTGTTGCTCAAATCAAATAATATAATTAAAAATTTGTTGACTATTTGACAGAAGACATGTGAAAGAAATGAATTGAAAAAAAAAGAAGGAGTAGTAAAAAAACACGCGGTATTTGGTTTATTTGTCCTATATGTGCAAATCAAAATCGGGCAAATTTTTCCTTTTACTCGGGGTAGAGCAGAAACCTAAAAAATGAAATAAAAAAAGGAAGAAGCCCGTTCAGGAACAAGAAAAAACCATCGCCATTTCAATTGAATCTCGATGAAAAAAAAATATCAATGAATCAAGTGAGGCTGGCAGGCTTAATCAACCGTTTTATTATTTTATTATAGGATTATAATATCTAATAAAAGGGGCCAAAACTTATTTTTCTTTGACTTTTAAAAAGGTAGCCAGCCCTTCCGTTATAAGTTAGAAAGAAAAAAACTTCGATAAAAAAAAAAGGGGTTGGAATCGACACATTGATTTTTTCACAATTTTTGTTGAACCGTATGCATCAAAAGGTGCCTGTACGGCTCTTAAGGAATAAAATTTTATCCTAATCAACCGACTTTATCGAGAAAGATTATTTTTTTTAGGCCAAGAGGTTGATACTGAAATCTCGAATCAACTTATTAGTCTTATGATATATCTCAGTATAGAAAAGGATACCAAAGATCTTTATTTGTTTATAAACTCTCCTGGTGGATGGGTAATATCTGGAATGGCTATTTATGATACTATGCAATTTGTGCGACCCGATGTACAGACAATATGCATGGGATTGGCCGCTTCAATAGCATCCTTTATCCTAGTCGGAGGAGCAATTACCAAACGTATAGCATTCCCTCACGCTTGGCGCCAATGAGTTTTTTTATTTTCGAGAAAAAAATACTATGCCTTCGCCATCGGAAATATGAATTAGTTAAGTAATAATAGCATGGCACTTCGAATTCGATATGAAATTTTTGAAATTAAAAAAAATTAGATTATATATTGAAAGAGTAGTATGAGATAAGGAAGGAGTATTTCAAATGATATCTTACCTATTCAGGCACATCTCAGCGTCACAAACTTTGTTTTCACACCGGAAGCTTATTTACAAAATTTCTAAAAAAAAAAAAAAGACACTTTGGGATTGCTGAATCATAGACGAATAAAAAAAATGATATATAAAGCAACGGAACCATCATAGTATTTTTTTAACTCCTACAAATAAAGAAGGATGGTAATTGGATGATTTCTGGATCTGCGTATAATACAACCTATTTTTTGTTTTCTTTCGCCAAAAGGAAAGGTCAAAAACGTAAATTCCATTATGGAGCCGTATGCAATGCACAAAAAAAGCCTGTACGGTTATTCAATTTTCTCTGTTTTTTTGGTTATCTCGCCTCATTCTGCGCAATAGAAAATAGAAGAACCTTTTCTATTATATCATCAGGGTAATGATCCATCAACCCGCTAGTTCGTTTTATGAGGCACAAACGGGAGAATTTATCTTGGAAGCGGAAGAACTACTAAAACTTCGCGAAACCATCACAAGGGTTTATGTACAAAGAACGGGCAAACCTATATGGGTTGTATCCGAAGACATGGAAAGGGATGTTTTTATGTCAGCAACAGAAGCCCAAGCTCATGGAATTGTTGATCTTGTAGCGGTTCAATAAAAAATAGGAGCTATTTCATGCAAATCTACAATTTCTAATTTTATATCTTTTTAGATTAAAGGTTTAGTTTCATATTCTCTTCAATATTAAAAAAAATATATTGAAGAGAATCTTGAAGAGAAGTAATTAAGAATTAGCCGGTTAGAACTAATATAAACCAGCCCATTATTTATATGATTCCGTATGCCAACCATTAAACAACTTATTAGAAATACAAGACAGCCAATCCGAAATGTCACGAAATCCCCAGCGCTTCGGGGATGCCCTCAGCGACGAGGAACATGTACTCGGGTGTATGTGCGACTCGTTTAGATCATAGACTGAGACAAAAAAAGAAAATTCTTTTAAAAATATCAAGGATCAGTACTTGTGAATAAAATAAAATGGAGGAACTCGATCTATTATTTAAAAAAGATAGATCGTTCATACTTTCCATTGTGTCTGAAACTTATGGTTTACATTGGTGCAAATCCAATCAACTCCATTTTTTAGAAAACCCCCAATGATAACAAATGGTTATCCATTAAGCGGGGGAAATTCCATTTTTTATTAAAAAGATTCCACTCTTGAAAGAAAAGAACGGACTAACAGGGTAAATGACCAAATCAATTTTAAAAATGAAATACCGTTACTGTATAAAGTGGATCTCATTGTGAAAGACCTATTACTGGAATATTCATGGGGTAGAGCCAAAGAATGTGAATTGTACAAGTTACCAATAGTATTGATTAATTAAAAGAAAAGAAGGAGCTCCGGTGTATAGAGAGTACCTCACCGTTTTAGAAGTAACCATAGAAACGATGGAACCCACTATTTATCCATTTTTATTTACTACTTTTTGTAGTTATTCTATTTTTTTATATTAAAGTATCAAGACAATTTATCCTTTCAAAGCAAAGGAAAATACCTAGCAAAAAATAGTGGTGGGGAAGGTTAGAGTAGCAAAAGCCATTGGAATTTTTTTTTTATACATTGGAATAATTCGTTTGGTTATTAATAGACTAGTAAAGGGGAAAAGAATAACTAAAAAAAGAATTAGTTATTCATCAAAGTTTGATTTATTCAATGACTAGAATTAAACGCGGATATATAGCTCGGAGGCGTAGAACAAAACTTCGTTTATTTGCATCAAGTTTTCGAGGGGCTCATTCACGACTTACACGAACTATGACTCAACAGAGAATAAGAGCTTTAGTTTCAGCTCATCGGGATAGGGGTAAAAGAAAAAGAGATTTTCGTCGTTTATGGATCACTCGAATAAATGCCGTAATTCACGAAATGGGGGTATTCTATAGTTATAACCAATTCATACACAATCTGTACAAGAAGCAATTACTTCTTAATCGGAAAATACTTGCACAAATAGCTCTATTAAATAGGAGTTGTCTTTATACGATTTCGAACGAGATAAAAAAATAAGGGGATTGGAAGAAATCCACTAAAATATTTGAAATAGAGTTCTAAGGAGAATGAGCTCGGGGAAGGTAGAGTAGAAATTAGTATTATAAAAAAAGGTCGTCAAAACGAGAGTATATAGTCGCTAAAAAAAGAGTTATTCTTTTTCTTTTCGACGATTCTTTTCTTTTTTTTTTATGACAAACACAGACGTAACAATCAAATTTTGATTCTTGATTGGATTTTTCGAACAAAATATTAATCTCTTTTTTAATTCCTTCCAATTGAAATTGTTATTGAATTGAAGAATAAGTCTATTTTTTTCTGGTTCTAAGACTAGTAGTTCTAGGGGTCGACTCACTTCTTTCAAATTGTTTCTGATTATTAAGAAAAGGTAACAAAGATAAAATACGAGCTTGTTTTATAGCAATAGTGATTAATCGTTGTTGTTTTAAAGTCACTCTATTCACCCGTCTAGATAATATTTTTCCTTGTTCACTAATAAATCGACTAATTAAACTCATGTTTCTATAATCAATTCGATCCCCCGATTGGATCGGGGGCAAACGCCTACGAAAAGATCGCTTGGATTTAGTAAAAAGTCGCTTAGATTTATTCATAATTTTTTTATTCCTTATCTCTAAAATCCTATTTTGATCGGATCAAAATAAAAACGATTTCTATTTCTATTTTCTATTATAGAATAGAGCTTCTATATAGAATTAAGAATATAGGATTAGATTTCTTTCTATTGATTTATTTGTTTATATTTATATATATGTAATAATATATAGATACTAGCATTATTCCTGGTCTTAAAATAAAAGTTGATATACAAGCACTCAATTTGATCTATTTCTTGATTTCCCCGTGAATTGTATGTTTATAACAATAGGGACAGAATTTTCTCAATTCCAATCGACTAGGGGTGTTATGCCGATTCTTTTGAGTAATATATCTGGAAATTCCCGCTGATTCTTTCTTAATATCATTTCGAACACAACTGGTACATTCCAAAATAATTGTTACTCGAACATCTTTACCCTTGGCCATGAAACCTCCTTTGGATTTATGATTCACTCCAATCTTCTATTTTAATTTTAGGATCCAGAAAGAACAAGAACCAAAAAAATAGAAGCTGTTAACTAAAAAAAATTCTGAAATATTTCGTTGCAATGAATATTAATTAGTAATTAAATAAAAATAAAATAATAAGCAATACAATGATTTTGTGAAAACTATATTTAAAATCTTTCTACAGTATTGTTTTTAAGTATCGCATAGGATACTCTTTCCGTAGCAACACCTTTTTTTGTTCTATTACTAATTTAATTGGATCCTGAACCCTCATTTTTATGACCTTTCGCCCCCCCCACTTTTTCTAATTATTTTTTTAGAATTAATTCTAAAAAAAAAGTGGGGGGAGATTTAGTCCCCGATCTTTGATTGTATCTCTAAATTTTTTCACCCCCTAATAACTAGAATGAAAAAAAGGGAAATGTTAATGCATCCGGAAATAAACGATTAATCTCTATTAATAAACCTGCTAACGAAACGAACCATAGAGTACTTAGTACCGGTGCTACGGAAAGATATGTTTTTAGATCTCGCATTTGAAATCCTCCTTCTTTCTTCTTTATTGTATTACATTATATATAGTAATATATATAACTACAGATGTACATGTAGTTACGAAGTTCTTGTATTTGTATACGTAACTTCCGCCTCCCCATTTTCAAAATTACAATTGAAATATTGTCTACTAGAACGATCTTATAGATTCCATTTTCAGGCCTATTTATGTAAAATTGAAATTGAGAGAATTGTCGTAAAAAAAAGTAATTTTTTTTATTATACGTTTGTTATCTGATATGAGAAAAAAGAAGAAATGAATTTAATATACCAATAAAAAGAAGAAGGATGTGGAAAACAAGACAGGAATTCTCTACAATGACACTGTAAACCAATTGAAAGGGATGTAGCGCAGCTTGGTAGCGCGTTTGTTTTGGGTACAAAATGTCACGGGTTCAAATCCTGTCATCCCTACCTATTACTGCTCAGAAGAGCAGTAACGAGGGATCCTTTTTAGATCTATCTTTTTTTAATAAAATTGGACATAAATTCTGAAATTTATGATATACATAGTATATACGTACAAAATCGATTCAGATTAAAGAATGTCCTCTTTCTAGCCTTTTCGTTTTTTAGAAAAAACAAGAAAAACGCTCTTAGTTCAGTTCGGTAGAACGTGGGTCTCCAAAACCCAATGTCGTAGGTTCAAATCCTACAGAGCGTGATTTCACCCTTGTTTATTAGATTGTGTCAAAATTAAATCATTGAGTAGCAATCGGAATTAGACCTCCCGCATATGAAAGCAAGAAGGAGGTCAGTCAAAAAAAAGAGATGTTAATTAAATTAATCAAAAGTCCAGCTGATCACCACGCCTGTATTGTAAATAAGCAGTTACGAATAATCCAGCCAAAGTAATAGGAATTAGACCTAAGACGATTCCAAATAAAAAAACTTCAATCATTTCAATTTTCTTTTGTTTTCATTTTTGAAGGGGAAAAAAGAGAGGTACTATATATTCCTAGCTCTTAATCTGTATTGACGATGAATCTCAATGACCAAAATTGGGTAATTAACACAGTAAGGAACTATCGAACATATGAAATACCCCCGAAATCAATCCTTTTTTATAAAAAAATCTTCATTCAATTAATTTCAAATAAGTCGTATTTTGCTTAGACCAATAAATAGAACTGAGGTTATAGTTAAAGCTGCTAGTAGAAAACCGAAATAACTAGTTATAGTAGGCATGAAGGGACTCAATAAAATATGTTTTTTTATACATACGTTTCTAAAGTACTTCCCTAAGTTTCAATTTCACAAATTTTTAAAGAAATAGAGAAAGATAAAAAGAACTCAATTCATCGTCTTTGGCATCTGCACCATCTCAGGATTCAGAATTCACGTAACTTATTCATTGAAAAACTCTTTAAGAAATTAATAATAAAAAAAAATAACTCTATTATCTAACTTCATTCAAAACATATAACTTTTTTTGAATGAAAATGAATATGTAAAAATTTGAAAATAAGTTGTTTGGTTCTTTTTTTTTTTTTTTTAAGTGACCTTAGAACCTAGAATACGCCCCTTTCTACTTTATTA